GAGTTACAGACAGAGTTAGAAAAGATCAAATCTTTGATGATTCCATCATACATGATGGAATTTCGAAAACTTCTGGATAGGTATCCTACATCTGAACTGAATCCTTTCTGGTTAAAGAATCTCTTTCTAGTTGTTCTGGAACAATTAGGAGATTCTCTGGAAGAAATACGGGGTTATGCTTCTGGTGGCAACATGCTATTGGGTGGTGGTCCCGCTTATGGGGTCAAATCAATACGTTCTAAGAAGAAATATTGGAAGATCAATCTCATCGATCTTGTAAGTATCATACCAAATCCCATCAATCGAATCATTTTTTCGAGAAATACGAGACATCTAAGTCGTACAAGTAAAGAGATCTATTCATTGATAAGAAAAAGAAAAAACGTGAACGGTGATTGGATTGATGATAAAATAGAATTCTGGGTCGCGAACAGTGATTCGATTGATGATGAAGAAAGAGAATTCTTGGTTCAGTTCTCCACCTTAACGACAGAAAAAAGGATTGATCAAATTCTATTGAGTCTGACTCATAGTGATCATTTATCAAAGAATGACTCTGGTTATCAAATGATTGAACAACCGGGATCAATTTCCTTACGATACTTAGTTGACATTCATCAAAAGGATCTAATGAATTATGAGTTCAATAGATCCTGTTTAGCAGAAAGACGGATATTCCTTGCTCATTATCATACAATCACTTATTCACAAACCTTGTGTGGGGCTAATATTTTTCATTCCCCATCTCCTCATGGAAAACCCTTTTCGCTCCGCTTAGCCCTATCCCCTTCTAGAGGTATTTTAGTGATAGGTTCTATAGGAACTGGACGATCCTGTTTGGTCAAATACCTAGCGACAAACTCCTATGTTCCTTTCATTACGGTATTTCCGAACAAGTTCCTGGATGACAAGCCTAAAGGTTATCCTATTGATGATATCGATATTGATGATAGTGACGATATTGATGATAGTAATGATGACCTTGATATTGATACGGAGCTGCTAACTATGACGAATGTGCTAACTATGTATATGACGACGAAAATAGACCGATTTGATATCACCCTTCAATTCGAATTAGCAAAAGCAATGTCTCCTTGCATAATATGGATTCCAAACATTCATGATCTGCATGTGAATGAGTCGAATTACTTATCCCTCGATCTATTAGAGAACTATCTCTCCAGGGATTGTGAAAGATGTTCCACTGGAAAGATTCTTGTTATTGCTTCGACTCATATTCCCCAAAAAGTGGATCCCGCTCTAATAGCTCCAAATAAATTCAATACATGCATTAAGATACGAAGGCTTCTTCTTCCACAACAACGAAAGCACTTTTTCATTCTTTCATATACTAGAGGATTTCACTTGGAAAAGAAGATGTTCCATACTAACGGATTCGGGTCCATAACCATGGGTTCCAATGCGCGAGATCTTGTAGCACTTATAAATGAGGCCCTATCAATTAGTATTACACAGAAGAAATCCATTATAGAAACTAATACAATTAGATCAGCTCTTCATAGAAAAACTTGGGATTTTCGATCCCAGATAAGATCGGTTCAGGATCGTGGGATCCTTTTCTATCAGATAGGAAGGGCTGTTACACAAAATGTACTTCTAAGTAATTGCCCCATAGATCCTATATCTATCTATATGAAGAAGAAATCATGTAAGGGAGGGGATTCTTATTTGTACAAATGGTACTTCGAACTTGGAACGAGCATGAAGAAATTAACGATACTTCTTTATCTTTTGAGTTGTTCTGCCGGATCGGTCGCTCAAGATCTTTGGTCTTCATCCAGACACGATGAAAAAAATTGGATCACTTCTTATGGATTCGTCGAGAACGATTCTGATCTAGTTCATGGCCTATTACTATTATTACTATTAGAAGTAGAAGGCGCTCTGGCTCTGGCGGGATCCTCACGGACAGAAAAATCTTGCAGTCAGTTTGATAATAATCGAGTGACATTACTTCTTCGGTCCGAACCAAGGAATCAGTTAGATATGATGCAAAATGGATCTTGTTCTATCGTTGATCAGAGATTTCTATATGAAAAATACGAATCGGAGTTTGAAGAAGGGGAAGGGGCCCTCGATCCGCAACAGATAGAGGAGGATTTATTCAATCACATAGTTTGGGCTCCTAGAATATGGCGATTTGATTGTATCGAAAGGCCCACTGAATTGGGATTTCCCTATTGGACTGGGTCATTTCGGGGCAAATGGATCATTTATCATAAAGAGGATGAGCTTCAAGAGAATGATTCGGAGTTCTTGCAGAGTGTAACCATGCAGTACCAGACACGAGAGAGATCTTCCAAAGAACAAGGCTTTTTTCGAACAAGCCAATTCATTTGGGACCCTGCGGATCCATCCTTTTACCTATTCAAAGATCAGCCCTCTGTCTCTGTGTTTTCACGTCGAGAATTCTTTGCAGATGAAGAGATGTCAAAGGGGCTCATTGCTTCCCAAACAAATCCTCCTACATCTATAT